CGGCTTGAGCAAACCAAGCCTCCGCAATTTCAGAATCTCCCTGTCGAATGGCCTGTTCTCCCCGGTCGGAATAGGCGGGTCAATTCCTTCCCTTAGAACCGTACTTGAGAGTTTCCTACCTCATACGGCTCGACAGTCAATTCTTTTGGTGTCCCTTTTTTTAACCTACATATCTAATTGAATGAGATTTCTCATAGATATCCTATTTTTTCTCGGGGTTAACCAAAAGAGATTGATTACATGAGTTTCAAACTTGAATTTTGATTCAATTAATATAATAATCAGTTTTATCTTATCTTTTCTCCCACCTTCAGAAAAACAAAAATAAATAAATAAAGCATAGGCATTTCTACTATTGTTAGTGTTAGAATTTTCTGAAAGGTAACTATCTCGGTTTCGTTTTCATATAGAAATTTATATAGAATCTTTGAAAAAGACTTTTATTCATAAAAAGACCTACTGTCTTTAGGATCTGATGCTACACCGCTGCTCAATACCTTAAGGGATCGACTCTATTACATAAGTTGATTCCGAACTTTTATCTCATATCATGACATAAATAAGCAGTTCTTATTGTATCGGCCCAAAACCTCGCTAATTGATCTTTACGGTGCTTCCTCTATCAATTAGATCCTTTATCCATAGAATAAAGTATTTAGGCATATCTATTCTTCATAGTTCGACTTCTATGAAGTTTATTTCTTTGCTACAGCTGATAAAAATCGTTTTTTGGACGATGCATATGTAGAAAGCCTATTTTTTTTTCTAGTATTTAATTTACTAGCTGCTCGTTCTTTCCTTTTTTTCTATAGTGGAGATAGTCGCACGTAATGACAGATCACAGCCATATTATTAAAAGCTTGGGGTAAGAACGGGTTTCGTTCTAATGCCCGAAAATAATATTCTAAAGCTTTCGTATGTTCTCCGTTACTTGTGTGGATAAGGCCTATGTTATAGAGTATATAGCTTCGATCATAGGGATCAATTTCTAGTCGCATAGCTTCATAATAATTCTGTAATGCTTCCGCATAATTTCCTTCGGATTGAGCCGACATCCGTTACGGTCGTTATTCGATTTAAAGAATTCTCCGTTTCAGAACCGTACATGAGATTTTCATCTCATACGGCTCCTCCGTTATGTGCATAATGATAATAATATATGGAAAAAAGTGGATGTCATTATGAACTGGGCGGGGCTAATGTTTTTACAAGAAATCTCTAGCCAACCTTCCTGCAAAAGATCCTTTCTTAACACCAAGCGTGTTGTGATACTAGATAAAAATCAAAAAAGAAACTCCAACAATTTCTTTGTTCTCAACGCCCCTTAATTTCTAGGAATTAGTCACTTCAACAGTCTTCAATGGTTATACGGGTATCCAAAGTACGAACGAGATGGATGTTTGTTGGCCCAACCATTTTTCTTAGTCCCGATCCCGATGAAGGAAAAGGAGTAATTTAGAACAAAGTTTTTGTGTTGTTGATTTCTAGGCGTAGTGCTTCTTCCCCTATGCCGCCTATTGGTATTAGTGTAGTAGGGATTGACCTGCAATACAAAACCCATAGGTGTAACCTTTCGCTCAATACTAGAATCAACAATTGAAGCATCTAAGGCTGCATTAATCGTGGATACACGACAGAAGGGATTGTTTTATTTATATTAAAAACTTCACCTTCAAGAAGCGTAGATTTATTTCAATAATCTTTTTTCTTTATACCCCGAATCATATGTCTTTTTCCTATTCCTAAGACGGGGAGCGGTAAATAACGAAAAAAAAATAATGATAATCAAAATCAAATCGCACCATCTCTGTAATAGGTAAATGCCTCTTTTTCTCCTGAGGTTGTCGGAATTATTCGTAATAAGATATTGGCCACAATTGAAAAGGTTTTATCAATAAAATTTCCATTTATACGCGATCTAGGCATAGGTAGTAATCCATTCCATAACTCTTTTCATTACCTCTTGTGAGAAAATGTCCCACAAACAAAGGAATTTTACAGTACGAATTAACATAAAAGCGCAGACTCATGAAAATGAAAAAAAAACCTTCTACTTCCTTTTTTTTTGACAGGAATCAAAATCAATAAAAAACAAGAAATATTGGTTTGAATCCAATTCGATTTCATCAAAATTTCTTACTAATTTATTAGTAAAAGTAACTACTTCGATTTCATCGAAGTTGAAGAATCTAAGAATTAGATTAGGATAGATTTTAGCATAGATTAGAGATTAGGATAATTCGAAAAGTTTTGATTAAATTATGATCCAAAGAGGAAAAATAAAAATAATTGAAGAATTGTTCTATGATGAAAATAGAAAAACCGCCCGTTTTTGTTTTGTCTTTTTTTTTGTGCATAGCAGGTATACACTAGACAATCAAATTGCAAATCAAATAAAAAAAAAAGAAAAATCCCTGAAATGATTTATGAATTTGTAATAGATGTGCGGGGTGTTTGTAATAGATCTACGGGGTAAGGGGTTGTTGTTGAGGGATCTAAAACCGGAAAGGAATTTTAGAATTGTTATGGAAATGGAATTAGAGTCTAAATAGAATTATGAGCTAAAGGGATCCATTAAATATAGTCGAAAAAAAAAAATATGAATAACTCGCTATTCACCCAGGTGCTCAGTCATAATCATTATGTAGGAGAGATGGCCGAGTGGTTTAAGGTGTAGCATTGGAACTGCTATGTAGGCTTTTGTTTACCGAGGGTTCGAATCCCTCTCTTTCCGTATTTTCAACGAATTCACCAATCTTACGTTACTGACCACAATGTTTCAAATCAAATAACAATTGATACCAAAGAGTTAGACCTTTCTTTGATATAGATTCTCTATTCCTAATTTCTTTGATACGGAAAATACTGGAAAGAGCAAACAAGGGATGCCAATCTCCCTACTGATTTCTGCTACATGAATGGGAGAAAAGTCGAATGGGAGAAAAGAAAAGTGGAATGAGGATAAAAAGCCCCGGATCAAATCCCTTACCTTGTGCCCCTTTACTTAACCTTAACTTCGGCAAAAGGGGGCAAAGTTGTACGAACTCTTGTTTTCTTATTTGAGTTAAGTTAGTTTTAAGTCTGACGAGAATAATATTCTACGACAAGTAATTCATTTATTTTCAAACCGACCCATTTTCTATCTATTATTTGATTGACTAATCCTTCATATTGGAATGTGTGAAGAGTCAAATGGTTTGGCAATTCCTCATGGGTGGATGAATCAAGAAAACTTTCAATCAAAGCTCTAGATTTTTGTTCATCCTTCACTGTAATAGTATCTCGGGGTTTGCAGCGATAACTTGGTATATCCACCATATGACCATTAACTAAAATATGTCTATGGTTAACTAATTGGCGGGCTTGAGGAATAGTCAAAGCCATACCCATTCGAAAAAGTATGTTATCCAAACGCATTTCAAGTAATTGTAGTAAAACCTGACCTGTTGACCCTTTGGCTTTTCCGGCGATACGGACGTATTTAAGTAATTGTCGTTCTGTAAGACCATAATGAAAACGCAATTTTTGTTTTTCTTCTAAACGAATACGATATTGAGATTTTTTTCCGGAGCGCGATTGGTTTCTAAGATCGCTTCCTGCTCTAGGCCTTTGACTAGTTAGTCCCGGTAAAGCCCCCAGACGGCGTATTTTTTTGAAACGAGGCCCTCGGTAACGTGACATAAAGACTCCTTATTTTTATTGAAATTTTATAAACCTAAATGAAATTAAAACTGAACTAACTGAGAAATGAAGCGAAATCCACTAAAGTATTGTACTACAAACAATAATGAGATCAATTGTATCAATATCCAGATCCAGATTGTATTGTATATACAATATACATAAATCAAATAAATCAAAAGAATTTTCCTTTTTTTCTTGATTTATTCTGTGAAGACCTAACTCTTCCAAGTTTGATTCATAATTGGAAGTTTCTATGACATAATATGAATATATTAGTGACTCTTAGAAAAAGGGGAAGAAGTCTTTTCAATGTTCTTTGATTTTAAAAAGACATTATCAATCATGTAAAAAATTAAAGAAATCGAGAAAAGCCGGCTATCGGAATCGAACCGATGACCATCGCATTACAAATGCGATGCTCTAACCTCTGAGCTAAGCGGGCTCAAATAACCGAAATTGTACAGGCATAGGAATTCAGTAAACTTTATCTATTAACTATTCATTTCTTAGCTATTCATAATTAATATAGAATATTAGAATAGAATTTAATAGAATTTCAAATAAATATTGAATATTCTCGAATAGAACATAACTAGAATTAGATTCTATAATCTAGAATCTAGAATTTCTATTTATTTTTTAATGATATGTTTATCAATAATAAACATCTTAATTAGATAGGAAATCCATTAAATGACATCTGATTTGAAATTCTTGTTTTTTCTGTTCGAACCTAATTTTATTATTCTAGTAATATTATTATTTTATTTCTAATTTTTTTATTATTAATTACATATATTATTATATTCTATATTAATTATTAATTAATAATAAAAAAATGAAATGAATATAGAATAGAAAGATGCAACCCAGATAAATGCAATGCTCATTAGAATGAAACATTCTTCGTTTAGTTTTCTTTCATGGAAGCTCAGACGAAAAAAAAAAGAATCGATCGTTTGAGTATTTCACCAAATTGCAAACAAAAATGAGAATAAGAGGAATATACATATATATTATCTAATATATATCCATCTATATTGAATTGCGAATACAGAAATGATAGAATCATTTCTGATTAGACCAACTAAAATATGGGTCTCCAAAATACCAATAGACATGAAAGATGATAGACAAAAAATCAAATAGATAGGAGGAAACACTTTTCAAGACTTTTCAATAACTTTTCAATATAAGAATCGGTATCTATATCTAATGAATTCAAGGGTTTCGGCAGAATAAAAGAAAGGGGAGAAGGGCATCATAATGAGATGAGATCGCAATCTCAAAGCAAAACAAAAAAGGGGGGGGATATGGCGAAATCGGTAGACGCTACGGACTTAATTGGATTGAGCCTTGGTATGGAAACCTACTAAGTGATAACTTTCAAATTCAGAGAAACCCTGGAATTAAAAATGGGCAATCCTGAGCCAAATCCTGTTTTACGAGAACAAACAAAACAAGAGTTCATAAAGCGAGAAAAAGGGGATAGGTGCAGAGACTCAATGGAAGCTGTTCTAACAAATGGAGTTCATTACCTTGTGTTGGTAAAGGAATCCTTCTATCGAACCTCCAGAAAAGATGAAGGGATAACCTTATATAAATAGGTATAAGTAATTTAAAACTATCTCAAAAATGGTGACCCGAATATGGATTTTTTTTATATGAAAAAAAGAATTGTTTTGTTGTGAATCAATTCATCAATTCAAAGTTGAAGAAAAAATCGAATATTCATTGATCAAACCATTCACTCCATAGTCTGATAGATCTTTTCAAGAACGGATTAATCGGACGAGAATAAAGATAGAGTCCCATTCTACATGTCAATATCGACAACAATGAAATTTATAGTAAGATGAAAATCCGTCGACTTAAAAAAGTCGTGAGGGTTCAAGTCCCTCTATCCCCAAAAAAGTCTGTTTGACGCCCTACCTATTTATCTTTATCCTACCCTCTCTTTTTCTTTTTTTTTAGTTATTCAAAATTCATTATCTTTTTCATTCATCCTATTACAAACGTATCCAAGCAGAATTTTTTCTATTATTACTTATTCCAAGTCTTGTGGTATATATGATACACGTACAAATGAACATCTTTGAGTAAGGAATACCCGATTTACAATCCATATCATTATTCATACTGAAACTCTGAAACTTACAAAATCTTCGTTTTGAAGATCCAAGAAATTCCCGCCTCCAGACTTTCAATTTAATACTTTTTTTGTTTTAATTGACATAGACCCAAGTCATCTAGTAAAATGAGGATGATACTTCGGGAATGGTTGGGATAGCTCAGTTGGTAGAGCAGAGGACTGAAAATCCTCGTGTCACCAGTTCAAATCTGGTTCCTGACATAAGATGCATTTTTATGAGTCTCGATTCTAATAATTTTTTAATTATGGGTTGACCATAATACATACTTATTGATCTAAGTGTCTGGAAATACACCTTTTTTTAGATTTTTAGATGAGTAAAGAGTATATAAAGTGTGTATATGTAGTAAAAGAAAAAATTCAATTATCCTTCCTCTTCTTGTCTTTTTTATTTGTTCATGCTGTGGTTCCTCTCGTTCAAAAAGAATGTTACTACTTCATACATATTCGAAAGGTTAAATTACTTGGTTGAAAGACTCAACAAAAAAAAGTCTAGAGTTCAAGGGTGGAAATATCCAAGATCCATTTCAGATACAGTACAAATAGAATCCCATCCCTTTTTATTTTTTTTTTATTTATTTCTTTTTCTTTCATATTCTATTTATTCATTCCCTCTTATGTGACCTTATAGCTAGAGCCCGCTAAGTGATGTGCGCGATACAAAGTTCATGGTGCAGAACTCGTTTAGTTCATCCTATTGGCTTGGCTTATACGAAATAAGTATCTTTCCAATTTGAGAATCTCTTAGCCTATCCATAATAACATAATAAATAATACGAATGAGACCTCAATTACTCTGTTTGGTCTATTTGATCTAGAAGAGAATAGAACGTACAAATTTGAATATCTGTAGGAAAGACTAGTTTCTTATCATTCAATGAGCATCTTGTATTTCATAAAAATTGGGGGCAATATAATCCTTACGTAAAGGCCACCCTATCCAACTTTCGGGCATTAAGATACGTTTCAGTCGTGGATGATTATCATAAGAGATTCCCAACATATCATAAGATTCCCGTTCTTGAAAATCCGCACTTTTCCAAACCCAGAAAACAGATGGAATTCTAGGATTGCTCCTTGGAGCAAATACTTTTATGCATACTTCTTCCGGTTGATCTACGCCATATTCTATTCTCGTAAGATGATACACACTGGCTAAGAGTCCGCCTGGTGCCACATCATAGGCGCATTGGGAACGTAGATAATTGTAACCATATACATATAAAATTACAGCAATGGAATGCCAATCCTCGGGCTTTATTTGTAAAGTCTCTATTCCTTGGTAATCGAAGCCCAAAGATCTATGAACCAGCCCGTGTTTGACTAGCCAAACAGACAAATGACCCTGCATCTTTTTTATTTCCCCCGCACTTTTTTTGTATAAGATAAGTATTTCATTTCACATTTACGATGAACTCCAATTTATGCAGATTAATTCTCTGTTTTCTTATTCTGTAGGGTAGAGCCTAATTTACTAATTCGCGGGAAGATACTGAACTTTTGTATTTGAAAAATGTTTCAGTAGGGATCTCTGAAGTAGATGATGGTTGATAGAGTAATTCTTGATCATAATTTCCAGTATGCATACTGGGTACAAAAAGGAACTTGTGATTAGTAGTAAAACACCGATTCCCCTGTTGAGATCGAATTCTATCTTCATAGAT